TCATATGTAGAAAGTTCATATTCTTCAGTCATTGATAAACAATTTGTTGGACAATACTCAACGCAATTACCACAAAATATACAGATTCCGAAATCAATACTGTAATTAAGCAATCGTTTTTTTCTAATATCCGTTTCCAATTTCCAATCTACAACAGGTAGATCTATAGGACATACACGAACACATACTTCACAAGCAATGCATTTATCAAATTCAAAGTGGATTCGCCCGCGGAAACGCTCCGATGTAATCAATTTTTCGTAGGGATATTGAATAGTTACAGGTAAACGACTTGCATGTGATAAGGTAATCATGAAACCTTGACCAATGTACCTTGCAGCTCGTACTGTTTGTTGACCATAATTCATGAACTCAGTTACCATAGAGAACATATCGTGAATTTATATAAAAATTTTTATGCTTGTTTTGTTTCTTTCTCTTGTTCTTGTTTGAGACAAGTCGTGAAGATATAATATTGTATTCTTTTACAGTGAAAGAAGTTGGGAAGAAGTTGTTAATAATAGATTGCCGAGAGATATAGGTAAAAGAAATTTCCACCCAAGATTTAAGAGTTGGTCCATTCGTAGCCTCGGTAAAGTCCATCTTGTTGTGATAGCAATGAATAAGAACAAATAAGTTTTAGCTAATGTAATAAAGATACCAATTATTGTTCCAAAGATTCTACCCGATTTATTTATTTCAAAAAAATAAGGAACGGCTATGTACGGAAGAGAAAGATTCCAACCCCCCAAGTAAAGAACCGTTACAAATAATGAAGAAACTAGTAAATTCAGATACGAAGCAACGTAAAATAAACCAAATTTTATACCTGAATATTCGGTTTGATAACCTGCTACCAATTCTTCTTCTGCTTCTGGTAAATCAAAAGGTAATCTTTCACACTCGGCTAAGGACGAAATTATAAAAACGATAAACCCTATAGGTTGACGCCACAAATTCCACCCCCAAAAGCCATATTTTGACTGCGCTTCAACTATATCAACTGTACTTGAACTGTTAGATAATTATAGTCGACGATAACATTACTGTTCGCAACGCTATTACAGAACCGTACATGAGAATTTCACCTCATACGGCTCCTCAAAGGTCACAAATAAATCTAAGACCCGTTTGTTTGCTATTATATATTTTGAATTATTTATCTTCATATGTTTGTAGGATAGAATCCAAATCTATCGCGAGGTCCCCAATTAGACAATGGAATTCTGTCTGCTATATATTATTTTTTATAATAAATTTTTATTATAAAGTGCTTCTGAATTGATCTTATCTTTTAAAAATTTAAAAATTTTTGTTGAGTAATAACTTAACCTTTAAATAAAAAGTTTTTTGTAGAAATCTCAATAAAGATTTCAACCTAGCATTTTTGATTACGAAAAAAATGATACATTGCATTAGTTCACGAAACATTATAAGAATTCTATCTCTCTAAAAAAGAAAAAAGATTTTTTTATAGTGCAATTAAATTCTTTCGAGTTTATTTTTTTGTTCCTATTCTCCTTTCTCAGAAAAAGGGACTTTAAACAAAGCAAAGTAAAGGATTACTTCGTTCTTGATAGTTATTTACTTAATCGGTGGATAGGAACATACTCTGGATCGGAATCGTGGGGAGTACTCCTTCATCATTTCTACCAACATAAAGCCCCAATATAATCCCTTTTATGCTATGCAGTATCCACAGAAAAATCCTGTTGAATAACTTACATAATCTCTATTACGAATCCTTTGTGTACCTTGGTGTTCCTGACTATCCACTCTTTTTGGTCAAAAGGACCCCGTTCGTTAGGGTAATACATGTATGTTAATAGCTAGTAAAATCCCTAGACAGTTGCTCCTTTTGAACCCGCTTCAAGTCATGATGACTAATCACTCAATCTTGGGGTAAATATTATATAATACTTATGTTTACTTTCACTTAACTTTGTACATAGGAAATGAGAATTAATCTTTTTACTGCAAATTAAGAAGCTGTTTTTTTCACTCATATAACTATCTGGTTTAGTTCATCAACCTGAATGATGAATAAAAAATAAAAATATATATTCAACTCATGAAATTTCCTTCCTAGAAAGAAAATAAATAGAGGAAATTTTATGTCTCAACGAATCACACGTAGAGATATTGATAACACACATAGAGTTAATGGTATTTCATAACTAATTGATTGAGCAGCAGCCCGTAAACCACCTAAAAAGGAATATTTATTATTTGATCCATAACCCGACATAAGAAGGCCCACGGGAGCAATACTTGAAATGGCAATCCATAAAAAAACACCAATACTGAAATCGGCTAGAACAAGGCGATATCCAAAAGGAATTACTAAATAACTTAGTAGAATTGATGTGACTGCTATGGATGGTCCGATACTGAATAAACGAGTATCTCCTCTTGATGGAAGAAGATTCTCTTTGAAAAGTAATTTTGTACCATCTGCTAAAGCTTGAAGAATTCCCAAAGGCCCAGCGTATTCGGGGCC